GGGTGGTTTTGTTACATGTTATTAGGATGGGTGAGTTAAATATGTTTGAAGCAAATAAAGTGGGATAATTTTATTGGGTGAGCTGTAGGGGAAGAGTTCCCATAGTTGAGGAAACAACGATGGTTTTTCAGGCCATGGGCCCTAGGTAAGAACTAGGTGGGAATTTAAATGATGTATTTTATGTTTTTTTTAAGTCTTTGTTTTATTTTGGGGGGGTTAGCGGTGGCGTCTAATCCGTCTCCTTATTATGGTGTGGTGGGATTAGTGTTAGCATCTTTTGTGGGGTGTGGATGGTTGGTGAGTTTAGGGGAATCTTTTGTGTCTTTAGTGTTATTTCTGGTGTATCTGGGAGGTATGTTGGTAGTTTTTGTCTATTCGGTGTCATTGGCGGCTGATCCTTTTCCTGAGGCCTGGGGGGATTTAGGGGTTGTGGGGTATGGGGTGGGGTTAGTTTTGGTGTTGGTGATGGGGGTGGTTATTGGTGGGTTGCCCGAATGTTGGTGGGTTGGTGTAAGTACTGTGGATAGTGGGGGGGCATTTTTAGTTCGGTTGGATTTTGGGGGTGTGGCTATGTTTTATTGTTGGGGAGTAGGTCAGTTTTTGGTTGCGGGGTGAGGCTTGTTGTTGACTTTGTTTGTGGTTCTAGAGCTTGTACGGGGGTTGTCTCGTGGGGCGATTCGGGCAGTTTAGGTTTAGGGGAGATCAGAGAATAGTTTAATTTAAAATGCCAGCTTTGGGGGTTGGTGATAAAGGTTTAGTCCTTTTTTTCTGATGGACGGGCTCTGGGGTAGTTAAGAGGATGTTGATGGTTTGTTTGGTAAGGAGTGAGGCTTGTTAGTTAGGTGAAATTGAGGGGTGAATTAGATGTGATGACAAATGATGAAATGAATTTTTAGTTAGGTGAAATTGAGGGGTGAATTAGATGTGATGACAAATGATGAAATGAATTGAGACAATAATTTTTTTTGTAGAAATTTTAGGGGAAGATGAATGTTTGTTTGATGAAAATTTTTTGCAACAAAGAGATGAAAAAAATTTTTGACAAAATAGGTGCGTTATTAATGATATCTCCCTAGAACGGGTAAAAATTTGCATGATTTTTATGCAAATTTTGTGAAATTTTCAAGACAAAAATATGCCTCTCAGACATTAATTAAATCAGTACTAGCTAAGAGACGATGAGTATATACCAAGCCAAATGTAAATCAAAGTGAATCAGTGCAACAGTATGAGACGAACTTACTCTCGAAACCATATCATTAACTTAGTCCGCGAAAGTGAGAAAACCGTTCGACAACCACAAGATGGACATGTTCGACACCGGGGGGCTCCCGTTGCACCGGGAAGTTATTTGAGATCTTACGGCAAAAAGAACCAAGAGCCTAGAAGAGAGGAAAAGTCGAGATTACGAAATTAGGAGAACCGGTTCCATACCCAACCACTAGTCTCTGTGAAGGGCAATATAAAAGGATTAAACGGGTTATGGCCCTGACCGAGGAACCAGAGGCGCAAAAGAGCAAGTTGGGCGAGGGTTTAGGGGGGAAGAATGGTCCTGAAGCTGGTCGTGATAATTCTTACTAACACCGGGTTGCTGATTTCTCGTGAGAGGTACGATTAATAAATAACCTGGCGCTTCTTGTGGGTATTTCGAGATGGATTAATTAGAGACGATGGGCTGTACCATTAATTTTGGGGGGTGAGTATTCCTCGTATTCGGGAAAGTTCCTTAATGTAAAGATTGACATGTTAAGGTTTTAGTCTAATCTAGTGAATTTATTCCTAAACCATGACATTTTTGGTCCCTGTGGTAGAAATGTGCCTAGATCTTGTCATGTCATGATATCATGGTTATGACGTTAAGCATGCAGATTTGTGTATTTTGAGTAACTACATTATATGTGATTTTCCTACATGGAGTTCATGTGGAATGTGGTAGATAATGCAATGCAAAGTAATACATAAAAATGGGGGGGGAAGGGGGGGGGGTAAGAGAGGGGAATGTTGGTTGAAATTTAACTCTAAGAAGGGGTGAGCCTTCAGTTTCTGGTTTACAAGACCAGTGTTTTTAATAAACTATTAGAGTAATTATAGTTTGAGAATTTTGTTTTCTAGGGCTCCAATGGCTGGGAATAGGATGAGGAGGATAGTAAAATAGCTGATGGAGGCTAGTTGGCCGATGATAATGAATGGGTGTTCTACTGGTTGACTGCCTACTCATGTGAGGATAAGTAGATTGCTGACTAGTACTCAGAATATGAGTTGTGACAGGGGTCGGAATGTTATTGTCCGTTGTTTTGACTTGTGTAGGAGAGGGATTAGGAATAGGACTAGGATGGAGGTTGCTAGGGCTATAACTCCTCCTAGTTTATTAGGAATTGATCGTAAGATTGCGTATGCGAATAGGAAGTACCATTCGGGTTTAATGTGCGGGGGGGTTACTAGTGGATTTGCTGGGGTGAAGTTTTCTGGGTCTCCTAGGAGGTTGGGTGAGAATATAGCGAGGGATATCATAGGGATGAATAGGGTTATGAAGCCTAGGATGTCTTTTGTGGAGTAGTAGGGGTGGAATGGGATTTTATCACAGTCTGATTGGACTCCTAGAGGGTTGTTAGAGCCAGTTTCGTGAAGAAAGGTTAAGTGGATAAGGGTAAGTCCTGTGATGACAAACGGGAGGAGGAAGTGGAGGGCGAAGAATCGGGTTAATGTGGGGTTGTCAACCGAGAATCCGCCTCATGCTCATTCTACGAGGGTTTGGCCAATGTAGGGGATGGCTGAGAATAGGTTAGTGATGACGGTAGCCCCTCAGAATGATATTTGTCCTCATGGCAGTACGTAGCCTACGAAGGCGGTTGCTATGAGTGTTAGAAGAAGAATAATGCCTGTATTTCAAGTTTCTTTGAAAAGATAAGAGCCGTAGTAGAGTCCTCGTCCGATGTGGAGATAGATGCAGATGAAGAATATGGAGGCTCCGTTTGCATGTAGGTTTCGAATGAGTCAACCAAATTGGACGTTTCGGCAGGTGTGAGCAACAGATGTGAATGCTAAGGTTGTGTCTGCGGTGTAGTGTATGGCTATGAGTAGGCCTGTGATGATTTGGGTTATGAGGCAGATTCCTAGGAGGGATCCAAAATTTCATCAGGTTGAGATGTTAGATGGGGTTGGGAGATCGATTAGGGAGTTGTTAATTATTTTTAGGATTGGGTGGTGTTTTCGAATGTTGGGTGCCATTAGGGGGTTAGTCTGTGTGAGGAGGTGATGAGGAGGATAATGATGGATAGGGCGAAGGATCCAAGGTATGTTTTGATTAGTCCGGTGTGGAGGGTGGATGAGGTTTTGGTTGCTTCAAGCTGTAGGGTAGCTAGGCCTTCGGGACCTATTTTTTTGTATCAGCATAGGTCGATTAAGTGGGAGGCGATTTTCTGTCCAGTATTTAGGAGTTTGGTTGAGTTGGAGCGGTGAGTGAGGTGGTTGAAGTATCCTAGGGTCATGGAGAAGTTTAGTAGGGGGTTTTGTTTGGGTTTTGTAAGGAGTTGTGTTATTTTTGATAGTTCTAGTGCTAGAATAATGCCTGCGATGGAGATAATAATAGCAGTAGTTTTTGTAAGGATTGGTATGGTCATAGGAGGGGTTTTGGCGGGAAGGATGTAAGAGGTAATTAATAGTCCGGCAGTGATACTTCCTAGGGCAAGTCGAGTAATTGGGGTTGTGAGTGTTGGATTGTTTTCGTTGATTGGCATGATTGAGGGTATTCGAGTATGGCCTGTTTGGACTAGTAAGGATATTCGTAGGCTGTATGTTGCGGTGAATGATGTGGCTAGGAGGGTTAAGAGAAGTGCTCAGGTATTCAGGTAAGACGTGCTTATACTTTCGATGATAAGGTCTTTTGAGTAGAATCCCGCTAAGAATGGAGTGCCTATGAGGGCAAGATTGCCGATGGTAAGACACGAGGTGGTTGTTGGGAGGATTTTTTGTAAACCTCCTATTTTTCGGATGTCTTGTTCACCATTGAGGTTGTGGATGATCGATCCGGAGCAGAGGAATAGTATGGCTTTAAAGAATGCGTGGGTTGAAATGTGGAGGAATGCTAGTTGGGGGAGGTTAAGTCCAATTGTCACTATTATTAGGCCTAGCTGACTTGATGTCGAGAAAGCGATGATTTTCTTGATATCATTTTGGGTGAGGGCACATGTGGCTGCGAATAGTGTTGAGAGGGCGCCTAAGCAAAGACATAGGGTTAAGGCTGTTGGGTTGTTTTGGAGTATGGGGTGGGAGCGGATAAGTAGGAAGATTCCAGCTACTACTATGGTGCTGGAATGCAGTAGAGCGGAGACTGGTGTTGGTCCTTCTATAGCGGCTGGTAGTCATGGGTGGAGACCAAATTGAGCAGATTTTCCTGTGGCTGCTAGGATTAGGCCTAAGAGAGGGAGTAGGGGGATGTGGTTTGTGGAGGGAGTTTGTTGTATTTCTCATGAGTTTATTGTGGAGGCTAATCAGGCTAGGCACAGAATTAGTCCAATGTCTCCGATGCGGTTATAAAGTACGGCTTGTAGTGCAGAAGTGTTTGCTTCTGCTCGTCCGTGTCATCATCCGATTAGTAGGAATGATATAATACCTACTCCCTCTCAGCCGATGAATAGGAGGAATATGTTGTTTGCAATGGTGAGGATAAGTATTGCGATTAAAAAGGTTAGTAAGTAGGAGAAGAATTTTGTAATTTGGGGTTCGGAGGCCATGTATCAGGTTGCGAATTGTAGAATGGATCAGGTTACGAATAGAGCAATTGGGAAGAATATCAGGGAGTATTGGTCTATTTTGAGGCTTAGTGGGATTTTGAAGTTTGTGATGAATTTTCATTTTCAGCAAATAGTAATGTTTTCTAGTCCGAGGTAGATAAAGATGGTTATGGGGATGAGGCTGATTATGAAAGAGGTTTTAACGGTTTTTGTGATGGTGTGGGGGGAGTTTTGGTAGTGCTTGGTTAATAGTGGGAGTAAGAGGGGTGTGGTCAGAGTGGCTATGGTGAGGAGTATGGATATGGTGAGGATAAGTGAGAGGTCCACTGCTTTTACTTGGATTTGCACCAAGATGTGTGGCTCCTAAGACCAGGGGATTACTGTTATCCTTTAAAAGCAAGGGGGCTGAGGCTTTAGGCTCAGATACAGGAGTTAGCAGTTCTTGTTGGTTAANCCCCCCTCGGCAGGCAAGAAGGGTTTAACTTCTATTTTTAGGATCACAGTCTAATGTTTGGATTAAAACTATGCTTGCATGAGGGGGGTTCTTGAGATTAATTCTGGTTTTAGGATTAGGAGAATTAAGGGTGTAATATGGAGTGCTATGAGGAGGTGTTCTCGGGTGGTTGAGTTTTGGATGGATGTGATGTGGGCTGGTGTGGTGCCTCGTTGAGTTGTGAGGAGTATGAATAGGGTGTATGATGCAGTTAGTAGGGTTGCAATTCCGGTAAGGAGGATAGTGAATGTAGATCAGTTGAATAGGGCAATTATGATAGTTAGTTCTGCTATGAGGTTTGTGGTGGGGGGTAGGGCTATGTTTGTGAGGTTGGCTAAAAGTCATCAGGTGGCTATGAGGGGTAAGAGGGGTTGAAGACCTCGTGTCAGGAAGAGGATTCGGCTGTGTGTTCGTTCGTAATTTGTGTTGGCTAAGCAGAATAGTATGGATGAAGTTAGTCCATGTGAGATTATCATAATTATTGCACCTGAGAACGATCAATGAGTTTGGATTATGGCTGCGGCGATGACCAGGCCTATGTGGCTGACAGAAGAATATGCAATGAGGGATTTTAAGTCAATTTGCCGTAGGCAGATTGAGCTTGTTATGAGCGCTCCTCATAATGCTAGGGTGAGGAATGGATAGTGTAGGTGGGTTGATAGGGAGTCTATTAGTATGGAGACTCGTATGATTCCATACCCGCCGAGTTTTAGGAGTAGGGCTGCTAGGAGCATTGATCCTGCGATGGGGGCCTCTACATGTGCTTTAGGGAGTCATAAGTGGAGGCCGTATAGGGGGGCTTTTACTATGAAGGCTAGGAGTAGGGCTAAACTTGATATTAGGCCGGTTCATGAGTAGGAAAGTGAGGGATGTAGTAGTTTTATTATTGTCAGGTGCAGGGTGCTCGTTTCGGTGTGAAGGTAGAGGATTACGACTAGCAGGGGTAGTGAGCTAATTAGAGTGTAGAACAGGAGGTAGATACCGGCGCTTAATCGCTCTGGTTGACTGCCTCATCGTGTCACTAGGATGAGTGTAGGAATTAAAGTAGCTTCGAAGGTGATGTAAAATAGTATTAGTTCTGAGGCTGAAAAGGCTAGTAAGATAAATGGTTGGGTTAGGATTATAGTAATGATAAAGGTTTGTTTTCGTGTGGGGGGTTCTTGTTGGGTGTGGTTTTGGCTTGCTACTAGTATTAGAGGAAGAAGTCAGCAGGATAAGACTAGTAATGGAGATGATATTGAGTCGATACCCGTTCATTGGGTGAGGTTTTTAGTAGGGAAATAGGAGGGGGTCAATCATTGTAGGCTGATGGTTGCAATAAGGAGGCTGTGGAGGGTGATGTTTGGTCATAGGTGTTTTGAGGGGGATAGGAGGGTTATGGGCAGGAGTATAATAGTGGGAAGTATAATTTTTAGCATTGTAGAAGATTTAGGTTGTGGAGGTGGTCTGAGCCATGGGTTCGGGTGGATGCTACCAGGATTGCGAGGCCGGCGCCTGCTTCGCAGGCGGAGAAGGCTAGTATAAGGATGGGTATGAGGGTGGGGGATGTTGTTAGGGTTTGGACTGGTCATATGGATAAGGCAATGTATAGGGATAATATTATACTTTCTAAACATAGCAGGGCGGAGATGAGGTGGGTTCGGTGGAAGGCCAGGCCTAGGCTGCTTAGGGTAAATGTTGAGTAGAAGCTTAGGTGTAAGAAAGACATTAAGAAAGTCATAGGGATATACTATGATTTGTTGAGTCGAAATCAACTGTCTTAGTTAGACTAACTCTCTTTAGTTTATTCTGCCCATTCTAGGCCTCCTTGAGTTCATTCATATAATAGGCCTAGGGTAAGGAGGAGGATAATGGAAGAGGAACAAATGAGAGTTAAGAGGGGTGATGGTAGTTGGGTAGCTCAGGGTAGGGGGAGTAATAGGGCGATTTCTAAGTCAAAGAGGAGGAATAGGATGGCGACAAGGAAGAATCGGATTGAAAAGGGAAGTCGGGCGGAGCCTAGTGGGTCGAAGCCACATTCATATGGTGAGAGTTTTTCTGAGTCGGGGTTTGTTTGGGCTAGTCAAAAGTTTAGTGTAGTTAGAATGATGCTTAGTGAAGAGGAGAGAATAAGTATGAATAGGATTATGTTAATTACTCTTCTCTGGGGTTTAACCAGAATTTAAAGATTGGAAGTCAATTGTAATTGATATACTAGAAGAGTAGGATCCTCATCAGTAGATGGATATGTAGAGGAAGAGTCAAATGACGTCAACGAAGTGCCAGTATCAGGCTGCGGCTTCGAAGCCGAAGTGGTGGTTCTGTGTGAAGTGGAATTTGATTAGTCGTAGGAGACAGATTATTAGGAATGAGGAGCCGATGATTACGTGTAATCCGTGGAATCCTGTGGCAATGAAAAAGGTTGAGCCATACACTCCATCTGCGATCGAGAAAGAGGCTTCGTGGTATTCTATGGCTTGGAGCATTGTGAAGTAGAATCCTAGTAAGACTGTTATGAGTAGGGCTTGTAGTGCTTGCTTTCGGCTACCTTCTGTGATGCTGTGATGTGCTCATGTAACGGTTACACCTGATGCTAGGAGGATAGCGGTATTCAGTAGTGGTACATCTATGGGGTTGAGGGGTTTGATACCTGTTGGTGGTCATTGTCCCCCAAGTTCAGGGGTTGGGGCTAAGCTGGAGTGGAAGAATGCTCAGAAGAATCCTAGGAAGAAAAAAACTTCAGATGTGATGAAGAGGATTATCCCATAGCGTAGGCCTTTTTGGACTGTTGGGGTATGGTGTCCTTGGAAGGTGCTTTCTCGTACAATGTCTCGTCATCATTGGAGTATGACTAGGAGTATAGAGAGTAGGCCAGTGGTTAAGAGTTGGGTGGAGTTGTAGTGGAATCATATGGTTAGGCCTGAGGTGGTAAGTAGAGCGGCTGTTGCTCCGAAGATGGGTCAGGGACTTGGGTCTACTATGTGGAAGGAATGTGCTTGGTGGGCCATTGAAGGTTAAATGTTTTCTTGGAGGTAGAGACTTAGTAGTAGGACGAATACATAGGCTTGGATTATGGCTACTGCTACTTCTAGGATGGTTAGGAGGAGGAGGATGGCTGTGGTTAGGAGAGATACTGTTGGTATGATTGGTAAGAGGACAGTAGTGGCGGTAGAAATGAGTTGGATAAGTAGGTGGCCTGCGGTTAGGTTGGCTGTTAAGCGGACTCCTAGGGCTAGGGGGCGAATTAATAGGCTGGTAGTTTCGATTAGAATGAGTGCAGGGATTAAGGGTGTAGGAGTGCCTTCTGGTAGTAGGTGGCCTAGGGATATGGATGGTTGGTTGCGTAAGCCTATGAGTAGGGTTGCAAGTCAAAGGGGAAATGCCAGAGCTATGTTTATAGATAATTGGGTGGTGGGGGTGAAGGTGTAGGGCAGTAGGCCTAGCAGGTTGATTGTTAGTAGGAAGATTATTAGGGATGATAGAATAATGGCTCATTTATGTCCTTTTTTGTTCAAGGGGGTTATGAGTTGTTTAGTGATTAGGTGGAGGAGTCAGAGTTGGAGGGTAGTTAGACGGTTTGGGATTCATCGATTGTTGAGGGAGGGGAATATGAGTATAGGGAATAATATGGAGATAAGGACCAGTGGGATTCCTAGGAGGGATGGGCTTATGAATTGATCGAAAAAGCTTAGGTTCATGGTCAGTTTCAGGGGGTTATTTTGGTGGTTAGGGTTGTATTAGTGTGGGGTTGGTTTGTGGGAGTGAATGAGAGGATTTTGGGTTGTAGGATGAGTAGGAAAGTGAGTCAGGAGGTTAGTATGATGAAGAACCATGGGCTTGGGTTTAATTGTGGCATATCATTAAGGAGAATGGTGATTCTCTGTCTCTAGCTTAAAAGGCTAGTGCTGGTGCATAGCTTCTTAATGGTTAAGATGATAGGAGGGACGATCAGGTTTCGAAATAGTTTAGGGGGGTTGATTCTACTACGATTGGTATGAAGCTGTGGTTGGCCCCGCAAATTTCTGAGCATTGGCCGTAGAAGATGCCTGGTCGTGTTGTGATGAATGAGGTTTGGTTGAGTCGTCCTGGAATTGCGTCGGTTTTTACACCAAGGCTTGGTACGGCTCAAGAGTGTAAGACGTCGTCGGCTGTGACGATAACTCGGATGGGAGATTCTATTGGTACAACAACTCGATGGTCTACTTCGAGTAGGCGGAAGTGACCAGGAGGTAGTTCTGTGGTTGGTAATATGTAGGAGTCAAATGACAAGTCTTTAAAATCTGTATATTCGTAGGTTCAGTATCATTGGTGGCCGATTGCTTTTAGGGTTAGGTCGGGTTCATCGATTTCGTCTATTATGTAAAGGATTTGGAGGGATGGTAATGCTAGTATGATTAAGACGATGGCGGGTAGAATAGTTCATACAAGTTCGACTTCTTGAGCATCTACGGTGTTTGATGATAATTTTTCTATCAGTATTAAGGCTAAAAGATAGAGTACTAAGCTACAGATAGCTAGGGCGACCATGAGGGCATGGTCGTGGAATTCTACGAGTTCTTCTATAATAGGGGAGGAGGCGTCTTGGAAACCAAATTGTGAGTGGTTGGCCATTGGGTGTGGGGTGTACTGGGGTTTCACCTGTGATTTAGTCTTGACAAGACTATGTAATTGTTTTACTAACAGCCCATAAGAGAGTAGCACGAGTGGTTTAGTGCGGTTGGCTTGAAACCAGCTTTTGAGGGTTCGATTCCTTCCTTTCTTGTACTTGGACAAATGCTGGTTCTTCGAAAGTGTGATAGGGAGGCGGGCAGCCGTGGATTCATTCGATGTTAGTGCTAGTTAGGTGGGGTTGTAGGACTTTGCGTTTGGATGCAAAGGCCTCTCAAATGATGAATATTAGTATGATGACGGCGATTATGGAAATGAGAGATCCAATAGAGGATAGGGTGTTTCATAGTGTGTAGGCGTCTGGGTAGTCTGAGTATCGTCGTGGTATGCCGGCTAAACCTAAGAAATGTTGTGGGAAGAAGGTAAGGTTGACGCCGGTGAATATGACTCCAAAATGGGCTTTGGCTCATGAGGAGTGGAGTGTGTATCCGGTAAGTAATGGGAATCAGTGGGTGAATCCGGCTAGGATTGCGAATACTGCACCTATAGATAGTACGTAATGGAAGTGGGCTACTACGTAGTAGGTGTCGTGGAGGGCGATGTCTAGTGAAGAATTTGCTAGTACGATTCCAGTTAGGCCTCCGATTGTAAATAGGAAGATAAATCCTAAGGCTCAAAGTATTGGAGGATCTCATTTGATAGTTCCTCCATGCAGAGTAGCTAGTCAGCTGAAAACTTTAATTCCTGTTGGAATGGCAATGATTATAGTGGCTGATGTGAAGTATGCTCGGGTGTCTACGTCTATTCCAACTGTGAATATGTGGTGGGCTCATACAATAAAACCTAGGAATCCAATTGATAGTATAGCTCAGACTATTCCTATGTAGCCGAATGGTTCCTTTTTACCGGCGTAATATGCTACTACGTGTGAGATGATTCCGAATCCTGGAAGGATGAGGATGTAGACTTCTGGGTGACCGAAGAATCAGAATAGGTGTTGATATAGTACTGGGTCACCTCCTCCAGCGGGGTCGAAGAATGTAGTGTTTAGGTTGCGGTCTGTGAGTAGTATTGTGATGCCTGCAGCAAGGACTGGGAGGGAAAGGAGGAGGAGGACAGCGGTAATGAGAACAGATCATACGAATAGGGGTGTTTGGTATTGGGATAGGGTGGGTGGTTTTATGTTAATTGCGGTTGTAATGAAGTTGATGGCCCCTAGGATGGAGGATACACCTGCTAGGTGGAGGGAGAAGATGGCAAGGTCCACTGATGCCCCAGCATGTGCTATGTTGCCTGCTAGTGGAGGGTAGACAGTTCATCCTGTTCCTGCGCCGGCTTCTACTGTAGAGGAAGTTAAAAGGAGCAGGAAGGAAGGGGGTAGGAGTCAGAAGCTTATATTGTTTATTCGTGGGAAGGCTATGTCTGGGGCGCCAATTATTAGTGGTACTAATCAGTTGCCAAAACCTCCGATTATGATGGGCATAACTATAAAAAAGATTATGACGAAGGCATGGGCGGTGACGATTACGTTGTAAATTTGGTCGTCTCCTAGAAGAGTGCCTGGTTGGCCGAGTTCGGTTCGGATGAGGAGGCTGAGGGCAGTACCGATTATGCCGGCTCATGTACCGAAGATTAAATATAGGGTGCCGATGTCTTTGTGGTTGGTGGAGAATAATCATCGATTAATGAAAGTCACAGGTAAGATGGCTGAGTGTGTAAGCGTTAGGCTGTAGACCTTTTTACAGAGGTTTAATTCCTCTTCTTATCGACTCCGTAGTGAAGTTCATGTTGAGTTGCAAGCTCATTGATGTATATGATATGTATACCGGGGTCTGGTAGACAGAAGCCAGTTGGTTAAGGCATTTAGCTGTTAACTATAGTATTATGGGATCGAGGCCCATCTGTCTAGGGAAGGCCCTAGCTTAATTAAAGCATTTGAGTTGCATTCATGGGATGTAGGTTAATGTCCTGCGGGTCTTAGCAGAAACTAAGAGGGTTTAACTCTTGTTTAAGGCTTTGAAGGCCTTCGGTTTGGCAGTAATCCTAAGTTTCTAAGTGATGGTGAAGGTTATGGGGGATAGTGGTAGCGATATGATTGTTAGAGTTATTAGGATAGTGGTTATGGTACTCACTGATTTATTGGTCTGTCACAGTTTTATGTAGTTGGTGGAGTTTGGTGGGAGTGTGATTGTTGCGCAATAGGCGAGGCGTAGGTAGAAGAAGAGGCCTAGGAGAGATAGGAGAGCGATGATTGTGGCTATGGGTGCTATTTCTTGCTTGGTAAGTTCTTGGATGATTAATCATTTTGGTAGGAATCCTGTTAAGGGGGGTAGTCCTGCTAGAGATAGGAGTGCTAGTATTAGGGTTGCAAAGAGTGAAGGGGTTTTTGTCCATGCTGCTATTATTGTGGACAGTTTTAAGATTTTGGTTGTATTTAGGGTAAGGAAGATAGCTGCTGTTATTAGGCAGTACAGGTAAAAGGCTAGTAGCGTAAGTTTTGGGTTGTAGGCAATGGTGGCAGCTATTCAGCCTAAGTGGGAGATAGATGAGAAGGCTAGGATTTTGCGGGTCTGGGTTTGGTTTAGTCCGGCCCATCCTCCTAGTGCAGCTGAGGCGATGGCTATGAGGGTTAGTAGTGTAGGGTTAAGTGAGTGGGAGGTGAGTAGGAGGAGCGTTATCGGTGGTAATTTTATGATGGTAGCTAGGAGTAGGCCGGTAATTAATGATGTGCCTTGGAGGACTTCTGGGAATCAGAAGTGGAATGGGACTAAACCAAGTTTGATGGAGATTGCTGTTGTGAGGAGGAGACATGATGTTGGGTGGGTGAGTTGGGTGATATCTCATTGACCTGTGAATCATGCGTTTGTTGTGCTGGAGAATAGTAGGAGGGTTGAAGCAGCTGCTTGGGCTAGGAAGTATTTGGTTGTGGCTTCGATAGCTCGTGGGTGGTGTGATTTTGAGATGAGTGGTAGGATAGCTAGGGTGTTAATTTCCAGTCCAGTTCATGCTATTACTCAATGGTTACTTGAGGTGGTAATGGTCGTTCCTAGTATTAGGCTTGCGATGGATACCAGGGTGGCTTGAGGGCTCATTAGTAGGGGAAGGGGTTAAACCATCATTTTCGGGGTATGGGCCCGATAGCTTTTTTAGCTGACCTTACTTTAGTAGAAAATAATATAAAGGGAGTATAAAGGGTTTTGATCTCTTTTGTGTAGGTTCGATTCCTACTTTTCTAAGTTTAGGAAATGAGAGGGTTGGTGTACCTCTATGTTCACTTTATCATAGTGATCCTTAGGGTTCAGGCACATTTCCTTTGTCTGAGGTTTGGGGGCAGGCCAGCGTAGCAGATGGGTATGCTAATATGCCATAGGCATAGGGATAATGTTAGGGGTAGGAAGCTTTTTCAGAGGAGGTGTATTAGCTGGTCGTAGCGAAAGCGGGGGTATGAAGCTCGGATTCATAGAAAGCCAGCGGATAGGAGTAGGGTCTTTGTGGCCATGGCTAGGGGGTAGAGTTCTTGGGAGAGGTTAAGTATACTAGGGTTGAAAAATAGGATGGTTGTGAGTGCATTTATGAGTATAATGTTGGCATATTCTGCTAGGAAGAATAGTGCGAATGGTCCTGCGGCGTATTCTACATTGAATCCCGAGACTAGTTCGGATTCTCCTTCTGTTAGATCAAATGGGGCTCGATTAGTTTCGGCAAGCGTGGAGATGAATCATATTATTGCCAGGGGTCAAGAGGAGAAAATTATGTATAGGGGTTCCTGAGTTATAGCTAGGGTGTTTAGGCAGTAATTTCCACTGAGTGTGATGATAGAAAGAAGAATGATAGCTAGTGTTACTTCATAGGAAATGGTTTGGGCGACTGCTCGTAGGGCTCCAATTAGTGCGTATTTAGAGTTTGATGCTCATCCTGATCATAGGGTGGAATAAACTGCTATGCTTGATAGGGCTAGCAGGAAAAGTACTCCTAGGTTTAAGTCAGTGAGGGAGAAAGGTAGGGGTAGTGGGGCTCAGATAGTAATTGCTAGGAATAGGGCTAGGACGGGTGTTATGATGAAGAGGGATGGGGATGAGGTGGATGGACGGACTGGTTCTTTAATGAACAGTTTGACACCGTCTGCTATTGGTTGAAGTAGGCCGTAGGGGCCTACAATGTTTGGTCCTTTTCGAGCTTGTATGTAGCTTAGAATTTTTCGTTCCACTAGGGTCAGGAAGGCTACGGCAATTAGAATTGGTAGGGCGTAGGATAGGGATATAGTAAGGGAAATTAGGGAGGGGTGGTTTATCATTTGAGGTGGGGAGCTAGGGAGAGGATTTGAACCTCTGGAGAAAGGACTTAAGCCTTTTGCATTTGCCGGGCTCTGCCACACTAGCGGTCCTTTTCTAGGATGTTGATGTGTGGTTAGGTCTTTGGCAGTTGAGTTGGGTTCACTGCTTGGGGTGAGGACGTGCTTGGGGTATAGGTCCTATTCTTTCGGTCCTTTCGTACTAGAAAGAATATTTCATAGATAGAAACCGACCTGGATTACTCCGGTCTGAACTCAGATCACGTAGGACTGTTAATCGTTGAACAAACGAACCCTTAGTAGCGGCTACACCACTAGGATGTCCTGATCCAACATCGAGGTCGTAAACCTCCTTGTCGATGGGGGCTCTTGAAGGAGATTGCGCTGTTATCCCTGGGGTAGCTTAGTCCAATGGTCAATTATATTGGGTCTGGTTACTGTTAGTACGTAGATTAGTTGTTCTTAGTTAGGAGGGGTGGTCCTATATTTGGAGGATCTGTTTTTCTCCAAGGTCGCCCCAACCAAAAAATGTGAGTCAATAGTTATCCCGGTTGTGAGTGGTTCCTAGTGGGGAAATTGTTTGTGGGGGGTGACTGTTGATTTTCAAGTTCCACAGGGTCTTCTTGTCTTATGGGGTTATTCCTGCTTTTGCACGGGAAGATCAATTTCACTGATTACCTGGAGGAGACAGGTAAGACCTCGTTCAGCCATTCATACAAGTCTCAATTTATGAGACAATTGATTGCGCTACCTTCGCACGGTTAGGATACCGCGGCCGTTGAACGTTTGGGTCACTGGGCAGGCGTCACCTTCAATACTTGGTCTGCTGAAGGCTATGTTTTTGGTAAACAGTCGGGCCTTGTGGTTGCCTAGTTCCTTCTGCAGGTTTTAATCGTCTAGTTGGAGGCGCTCCGTAAGTTGGGTTAACAAGGCGTTTTGATGTTTAGTCTTGTTGGGCTTAGTGTACATCTTGTGGTTTGTTAATAATTGTGGAGGATGTATGCTTGCGCCATAGAGGGGTTGTCCAAGTTACTCATTTTAGCATGGGTTCTCCTATTGGTAATAGGTTAGCTTGCTAGGGGAGAGGGAGTCGCAGGGTTTTAGGATTTGGTGTTAAATGAGCTTTGACGCATTCTTTGGTGGTGGCTGCTTAAAGGCCCACATTGTTTTTGGGTTTGGGCTTATCCGCTGCTTGAGAGTGTGATCTTTTTTAAGGGAGCTGTACCTCCTTTAAATTACCCTTGATTTAGTTCGTTAGGGTTGGTTGTTGTCCTTGTGGAAAAATTAAGGGGGAACTTAGATTCGTTTCGCAGGCAACCAGCTATCACCCAGTTCGGTTGGCTTTTCACCTCTACTAACAAGTCGTCCCACTCTTTTGCAACAGAGATGGGTTTGCTCAGGAGATAGCTGCTTGTGAGTAGCTCACTTGGGTTTCGGGGGGGCAAGCTTAAAGTGTCGTTTTGCTTGATTATTCTTGCTAAATCATGATGCAAAAGGTACAAGGATTGGTCTTTGCTGTTTGTTGCTTGGGATGTCATTAATATTTCATTTTTCCCTTACGGTACATATTCTCTATAGCGCCTTGGGTGGGCTTTTCTATCGCCTATACTAGGGTTGGGAGGAGAATGTTTTATTTTAGGAAGCAAGGAGGGTTAGTTTTTTGGGGTAGGGCTAGAGTTAGGCTTCAAGACGATCTGGTAAGTAGTCAGATATCTTTCAGGTGTAAGCTGAATGCTTTTATTGTAGCTACGTCTTGGTAGACTAAGTGCACCTTCCGGTACACTTACCTTGTTACGACTTACCTCATCTTTGGCTTGGTGGTAGTTTAAATAAGGGGGTTGAGTGTGGCTTATGAGGAGGGTGACGGGCGGTATGTACGTACTCCAGGGCCGGTTTAAAGGGGGCTTTGTTATCCTGCTTTACTGCTAAATCCGCCTTTTGGGGGTGGTTTCACATCCCTTGTCGTGGGTAGATATTCTATGGTAGAAAATGTAGCCCATTTCTTCCACCTCATAGGCTATACCTCGACCTGTCTTGTTAGTGTGTTAGACTGTTGTGCTCGCTGTAGGACCTTCAGTGAAGGGCGGGCTGGCGACGGCGGTATATAGGCTGTTTTGGCAAGAGGTGGTCGGGTGTATCGTGGATTATCGATTATAGAACAGGCTCCTCTAGGTGGATTTGGAGTACCGCCAAGTCCTTAGAGTTTTAAGCGTTTGTGCTCGTAGTTCTCGGGCGGATGCTTGGGTGGGAGAGCATCGGGATTTAGGGCTAGGCATAGTGGGGTATCTAATCCCAGTTTGTGTCCTGGCTTTCGTGGAGTTTAATAGGTCGTAGGACTAAGATCATTTTTGGGGAAGGGTTTAAATGGGTCTTAGGCTTATAACAGCTTAGTAGCATTTCAATCTTAGTTGGAGTGATAGTAAAGGACCACTCTTTACGCCGGGTAAAGTTAATTTGAGTCTCTTGTGTGACCGCGGTGGCTGGCACAAGATTTACCGACTCTTGTGGTTGCTATGGCTAAGTCAAGTTTTCACTTATTGCTTAATGTTAATTACTGCTGAGTTCCCGTGGGGGTGTGGCAGGGCAAGGTGTTTTGGGCTGCAATGTGCGTGCCTGATACCTGCTCCAGTTGTCTGTGGTGAGGGTTAAGGGCATTTTCACTGGGGTGCGGATACTTGCATGTATATGTCTAGCAAGAACTAACGTTAAGGTTAGGACTAAGTCTTTTGTTCTTGGGTGCGTTTGGCGACCATCTTGGCATCTTCAGTGACATGCTTTGTGGATAAGCTACAAGAAC